GTCGAATTTTCCATCTCCAAGGAAAACCACTTCGATCACCTATCAGAAAAACCCCCAATTCTCCTTTTGGGGCTTCGACTCTCACATAAAGTTCTTGTTTCGGCAATTCAAATGTAGGAGAGGTTTTTTTACTAATAAAACGATATTCAAAATCATTCCATTCGGGATTCCTTTCTCTATCAAAGTATCGAATTTCTAAATTCTCATATGGCCCCCCCGGAATTCCTTCAAGAGCCTGTTGAATAATTTTTATGGATTCCGTCATTTCACCAATTCGGACTAGATAACGAGCCAATGAATCCCCCTCTTTTTGCCACTGTACTTCCCAATCAAATTCGTCATAACACTCATACTGATCAACTTTACGAAGATCCCATTGTATTCCGGACGCTCGCAGCATTGGTCCCGATAAACCCCAATTTATTACTTCCTCTTGACCAATAATGCCTACCCCCTCGACTCGCTCTAAAAAAATAGGATTGCGTGTAATAAGTTGTTGGTATTCAGCAACCCTTATTAAAAAAAAATCGCAGAAATCCAAACATTTATCTATCCAACCATGAGGGAGATCAGCCGCTACCCCGCCGATTCGAAAATAATTATGCATCATTCTCATACCGGTGGCGGATTCGAATAGATCATATACTAATTCTCTTTCTCTAAAAATATAGAAAAACGGAGTCTGTGCACCAATATCCGCCATAAACGGACCGAGCCATAACAGATGAGAAGCTATACGACTCAACTCCAACATAATTATTCTGATATAGCTAGCTCTTTTAGGTACTTGAATATTTCCCAGCTGTTCAGGTCCATTTACCGTTATTGCTTCTGTGAACATAGTAGCTAAATAATCCCAACGTGTTACATAAGGCAAATATTGTATAATTGTTCTGTTTTCCGCAATTTTTTCCATCCCTCGATGTAAATAACCCAATATTGGTTCACAGTCAATAACATCTTCACCATCTAAAGTAATGATAAGTCGAAGGACACCATGCATTGATGGATGGTGGGGACCCATACTGACTGTCATGAGGTCTTTTCTTGTAGCTGGTATATTCATAGGTTTTTCCTTAATTCATTCTTTCATGAATTGCTGAAAACAAAAAAAAGGTTCATTCAAATTCAAGATCTAATAAATCAAATAATTCAAAAGGCCTCGTCAAATTAACGATTTTTTAATTCCCGAATATTCAACCGATTAATTAATTCTTTATAACCTATTCTATTTTTCTTTGACAAATAAGCTAACAGTCGTTGGCGTTTTCCCAGAATTTTACGTAGACCTCTCTGAGATAAATAGTCTTTTTTGTGTAATTGTAAATGTGAAGTAAGTCTTCGTATCCTGTTGGTCAAAATAAATATTTGAAATTCAACAGAACCCTTGTTTTCTTCTTTTTCTTCTTGGGAAATAACCGAGATAAATGAATTTTTTACCATAAAACGAAACCCCTTCTTTATTTTAAATTTTAAGATATTTTTATTGATAGATATCTTTATTGATCAGTAATAATAATATCACTTGTTTTAGTTTGGTATAGACAATAATCTTAATTTTCTTCTAATTAAAAATTTTATTAAATAAATCCTATTTTGATTTTCAAATTAGATTTGAAAAGGTATACACAAAGGGTGGTTTTTTTTTTGGACTGAAAAAAGCTAAAAGCTGGGTCCTAAAATCATAAAATTTTGTGGATCCATTTATAGATCGAATTGATATGTCATTGAATTAGTATCATGTATCAGAATCGAATGTAAGACAATGGATGTGTACACCTATTTGTCGTCATAGATCCGTTGCAATATTGGAAAAATAGCAAAGTACTAGTAATTAATTTTCAATCGTGGATACATATGTATCCTTACCATGCTGAAACGACTGCCGTTATTGCTATCAAACCAATACCGATTCATACAAGCTAAATCTTCTAATCGATAATTGGGCCACAGAAATAACTTCAATCTAATAAGTTTCTTTGTATATCCTTTGCTTTTATCCAAAACCCGGCTGTTTACTTTATTCCCATTCCCCAATACTGAATTTTTATGCATATCCTTTCTATTCCTAAAATCGAAACAAATTTGAATTCTAAATTCTCTTCGAAGTCTAGGTGATAAAAGATTTTCAGGAACAAACAAATCATAATTTTTTTTATCTCTATTTCCAGTCATTTTTTTATATTTTGTAATGACTTCATCAGAATTTTTATCAACACGGATTTTTTCTCGGGAGTTTTGATTAATTTTGTGTTTATTTTGCTGAAGCAATGAAATACCAATGGTTTGATACATAATAAACTGCTCATTATTTTTTATAGATAGACGAATTGGTTCAATAATAAAAATACCCCTTTTGATCAATTCTGTAAGAGTTAAATTTTTATGAATCATCAGAATATCAAGACTCATTTCTCCCCTTTGAATAGACGATATAGTTATTTCTCGTGGATTTATCAGTCTAAGCAGGAGACAATATACTTTGATGTTATTAATTACTTTTTTATTTAAAATAGCATCCCATCGCAATTGAAAATGAAAATACCTTTTTAGTAATAAATCAAACTCTGCTTTTGTATTGTTCTTGTATTGCTTTTTTTTTTTATGTTTTTTGATAGCCGATCCTGTATAATCTTCTTCAACATCTTTTTCTTGCTTTGAAAGAAGAGCTGATTCAAGGTTTGATTGGTCTGCAGATTCTTTTTGCTCTTTATTTTGTTTTTTTAATTCAAGAGATTTTTTTTCATTGTAAGATATTGATATAAAAGGATCTCTTTTAGTATTTCCGACGATACTTTTCTTTTCAATATCAGTATCATTTTCATTTATATTAGAATCTAAAAGAAGTACTTTTATTGGTATAACCCATGGTTTCGTTTTATACAAATTATAAAAGATCAAAAATTCTGGGAAGAACCAACCTTCAATATTTGATATGGGACAATTTAGTATTTCTTCATTCATTCCCATCCAATCCAAAAAACTTTTTTTGTTGGATAGATTGATTTCTTGGTCTTGATGAATCGCGAGATAAAAAATATTTTTCTTTTTTGTTTTATCAATTATTTGATAATTATTAAGTTTCGCTTTAATAGATTTTTTATTACTGTTTTGGTCAGTATCCATATTGATCCAAGCATCGATATCTATTTTCTTTCTAAGACAAAAATGGATAATTCGCCAATCACAATATTTTCTATCCATATTTTTCTCTATATTTTGAATATAGTCTTGTACTAGATCATTATTGATAGGGATAATAGGAATAGCTTCCATCATATAAAAAGCTTTTCGTTTAGTTGTGTTGGAATTTGAAAAAACCTCTTGATTATTTTTTACATGGAATGAGGATTCATAAATTGAAGAGTACTTGGTATCTTCAGAATTAATCGATTTATATGCTAATAAATCATATCTATATTGTTTTTTATAATTTTCTTTTTCATTTAGTAATGAAGCCATTTCAAAATTATTTTGTTTTTCGTAGTGTATAAATTTTGTTTTTTTAGATGAGTTGCATAAATCCTTATTTTTATTTCTACAGTGTTGATTGAATCTATTTCGCCATTTTTGTGGTACTAGTCTAGACCATCTAATCTGAGAGATATCATATTGATAATGATTCCTTAACCAATTTGTCCATTGATTTATTCCAAAATTATGACGGTTTTTATATCTTAATTGAGAATAAAAAAATTCTTGTGTTCCAACAAAATAATGCTTTATTTCATTTTTAATAAAAGGGGCTGTTCCAGTATATTGAAAGACAGGATTTAACTTATAAAAATTGAAATTAATAAATTTGGTTTGTGAGAGTTTGTAAAATACATAAGCTTGTGAAAAATAGGATAAGTCACAAAAAATATTTGAATTATTATTACTAATAATAGTATTAAAAAGTGTCCTTTTTAGATTTAAAATAAAGTGAATTAAACTTTGATTTCTTTTATTAATTTTTTTTTGATTTGTTTCATTATTGTTAATGTATTTATTAATACTTTGTTTTATTGATTCAAGAAATGGTTGTGTATTGATTCTAGGAATATTAATAATCCACAGAAAGATATCTATGTATATCCTTTTAATGAAAAAATTTATAAAATGATGTGATTTGCGTATTAGTCGAGCATTTTTTCGTTTTAATATATGCCAATTTTTTTTTTTTGATTCCAACCTTTTATCATTATCATTTATTTTGTTAGAACTAATATTTCGATCCGGAATTAGAAATACGTTCCTTTTTTCATTTGTAATTTTTTCTATTTGATTTATAATTGTGTTTGTTCTATCAGTTAGATCCTGTATTTTTTTTTCTATCAATGAATAATTTGTCCAATTCCGAGGTATAGTTTCATTGGACAATTCATGAATGATCCGATTATTGATTATCGAATATTTTTTAGTTTTACTCAATTCGTATACTTTGCTTTTTCTCACTGCAAATAATAGAATTGGATTTATTTTTGCGAGTTCCTTTTTTATTTCTTTAAAAAACAGACTCCTTTTAATGACCCATTTTTTTGTTTCTTTTGAAACATTTTGAAAAATTTTTGTTTTTTCTTTAAGAATTTTGAGAATTCGAAAGCATTTCTTTTTCAATTTTCTAATTTTTTGTTTGAGTTCTTTTAAAATGGGTTCAAAAAATGAAAGTTGTTTTCGGGGAGAACCAAAAGGAAATTCAGCTTCCATCCCAAAAACGGTTAAAAAACAAAAATCATTTTTTGAGTCTTTCTTTTTCATTGGATCATTATAAGGGGCTCGGGGATTAGATCTGCGCCAAGGTTTCAGACGAAAAGGAAATAGGATCTTAATCTGAATACCGTCTATTAACCAATTTTTTGGAAATTCTTTTTCTGATAATTGAACGCCATTATAGGTGCATTTAATATACATTTCTCGATTCCAATCTTTAAAATCCTCAGACCATTCAGGAAATTGAAACAATAGCATACGGACGATATTTTTAACTATTATCAACGAAGGCAATATAATATATTTTCTAAAAATCGATTGGGTGACTAACAAAAAACCTCTTATTACTTGAGCAAGTAAAATACTATCCCAGGCTTCCGCTATTTCTATACGTACTTGTTCTTTTCTTTTTGCTTCCTCTTTTTTATCCTCTTCCTTTTTTTTTTCACTTTTTTCTGTGGTTTTCTCTTTATAATCAAAATTTTTGAGTTCTGTGGTTGTTCCTATCCAATTTCTAAAAATTAGCTTTATACGTTCGGAGATATCAAAAGAAAAAAAGGGGGGTTTGTCTATTCGGTCCAAAAAGAGAGGCGAATGCACATTTGCCTCAAAGAATTTCCAAGTAACGATTTTTCGTCTTTGAGCACGCACAGAGCCTTTGATTATGTCGCGGCGAAAATCTGATTGTTGTGAATAACGTATCAAAGCCACTTCGTCTGTTTGATCAGTATTATTTTCTTCTTGGGTATTACTATAAATATCCGTATTCTGTTGGTTATCAGTAAAAATAACTACGCGTTTTGCTCTTCTTGAGCGAATCTCGTGATCGGTTACCACGCTTTCTCGGCTTTCCCTCTCCTGTTGTTCCAAATCGTTAATTAATTTTGATGACCATCGCGGGACTTTTTTATGGATTTCTTTTATTGCACTAGACTTTTTTTTTTTTGTTTTCTCATTTTGAAGGGTTGTATCTGCATCAAATAAAAATTTGAGAATTTTTATTCGATCTTCTGAATCAATTCTTACCTGTTCATGTTCAGGAACTAAAAAAGGTCTTTGAAAATTTACACTTGATTTTAGGGCAAATTCATCTATTAAGTTCACTAAAAAATGCATTTGCTTTCCGCATGTTTTTCTATCAAATGGATCTAGTTTCTGTTCAAATTCTAGGCGATTAATAATAAGAAGGATACTATGAATCTTATTTATCAAAAACTTTTCTATATAATTGTTTCTAGAAATTTCATTTTTAATTGAGAGTGAAAACAATTTTTTGATTTGTCCGCGATAGGGTCCGTTTAAGAAAGGATCATATACTTTTGGTAAATATTCTTTTTTAATTTTATCATTACAAAATCGGGTTCTTTTTTCAAGTACATTCAGAACAACGGATTTTTTAGGGAGAGTTTTTGCTAGATTTTTCTCGAGCGTTTTTACTCGATTTATAAAAATTTTAGTTATATTTTTGTGTTTCTGTTCATTGCTATAACCCCACCGATTATAAAATTCAGTAGGAGAGACTTTGTCCTTTGGGAATAGAGACGTCTTTCTTTGTATCATTTCAAAAAAAGTTGCCAAACTGGTAGGATACGTAAAAGCTATTCTTTCTTTTCCATCACTTTGACATGTAGAAAAAAAATATTGTGACATCTCATTTCTTACAGCATTTTCACATCGGTTGTTTTTTATATACCGTAAGGGCCGATTCCATCGTTTAGGGTTGAAAAGAATAGTTACAACTGGTTTTTCAAATCGGATTAGTAATTTTTTTTCTTTAAATATTTGTAACTTCGAATTTTGTTGTTCTTGATTCCCATCTAGATAATAAGTTTCATAAACGGGTTTATTTTTATAGCGTGTCTCTTTAAAGTCGAATTCATCCTTTGTTTTTTCCTTTCCATTCACTCGGATCTCTTCCGTTTCATCGATTTTGTCCGGATCCTCCTTTTCTTCCGAAAAAAGGGAAGGGGAAGGATCTTCTGCGGTGGATCCCTCTTGTTCCTGTTTAGTCCCCTTCGTTTCGGAAGTTGTGTCTATTTCTACATCTGTTTCTTCCTCACTTTCCCCCCTTTCTTCCGTTTCTGAGGTTTCTTTCAGTTTCTTAGTAACAATGGGTGACGGTATTCTGCCTAAATAATAGACACAAGTAATAAATAAGAGAATACTAAAGATTCGAGCCATAGAATTTCTCAATTCTGACACAAGGTACTTATTCGATCTAATAGAATTATTTTGCTGTATCCAGCCTAATACCAATCCAACCCATTTCATGAATAAAATGTGACCAATTAACCAACCAACAAAACTACTTGTTACAAATAACATTTTGTTGTTGCATCGAAACATATAAATGTTGACTAATCTGACTAACATTGAACTTGGTAAAATGAAATAGTTGAATAATTGAAAAATGAGATTATTCAGAAATAAACATTGAATGCTAAGATTACGCATTGAATTTCTGGTAGTAGATCCATAATCAAAAAAGTGTTTGTGATTGTTCCAGAAGAAATGAAACAAAAGATACGGTAGAGCTAGGACAGTTATTGTATGAGGTCTACCCAATGCTAGATGCAGAGGCGCATAATAGATCGATATGAACATCATGAGCTGTCCCGTAATAAAACCGGTTGTTGCTGATACTTTCTTCTCGGTTCCTTCTTCTCCTTCTTCCATAACCCGAGCTCGGAGAAGGAAGAGATAAGAGGGCCCTATGGAGAATGTGGTCAGAAATCCATAATAGAGTCCGACCACAACGACCGAATTTATTATCTTCATGCATAAGGATACTAGATTCCCTAGTATAAA